GGGACCCTATGGATGAAGACATGGTCTCTCTGGATCCCATTGGATTTCATTCGGAGGAGGAGCCGTATAAAGATCGTATTGATTCTTATCAAAGAAAGACAGGATTAACTGAGGCTGTTCAAACAGGCGTAGGTCAACTAAATGGTATTCCCGTAGCAATTGGGGTTATGGATTTTCAGTTTATGGGGGGTAGTATGGGATCCGTAGTCGGGGAGAAAATCACCCGTTTGATTGAGTACGCTACCAATCAATTTCTACCTCTTATTATAGTGTGCGCTTCGGGGGGAGCACGCATGCAAGAAGGGAGTTTGAGCTTGATGCAAATGGCTAAAATATCGTCTGCTTTATTTGATTATCAATCAAATAAAAAGTTATTGTATGTATCAATCCTTACATCTCCTACTACTGGTGGGGTAACAGCTAGTTTTGGTATGTTGGGAGATATTATTATTGCCGAACCAAATTCCTACATTGCATTTGCGGGTAAAAGAGTAATTGAACAAACATTGAATAAAACAGTACCCGAAGGTTCACAAGCGGCTGAATATTTATTCCAGAAGGGCTTATTCGACTTAATCGTACCGCGTAATCTTTTAAAAAGCGTTCTGAGTGAGTTATTTAAGCTCCACGCCTTCTTTCCTTTGAATTCCAATTCAATCAAGTAGAGCGCACTAAGTTCAATTATTTGATTTGTAGCAAACAAAAACAAGTAGTTAGCTTATCCGAATCTTAGCTTATCGAAATCAAAGTAACTAAAAAGGGAGTTTTCTTTGACGACCTAAGATCTAATTGTAGAAAGAATCAAAATCAAAAGTAGCGGATAACTCTTTTTTTTTACCTGATTCCCGATTACTAATTAAGAAGTCTCTATCAACAAGATAAAAACATGAGTTCTTCCTTTCGTAAAATTAGGAAAATAAAACGAATTTCATCTTATATAGAAAAATAGATATATAGTTTTGTATCTTTCTCCATCTCCCGAAAATCCCGTTTTCACTAAAAATCCCAGTTGTGTCGCATTCTAACGAATCTTTTGATAATTTGTAAGAAACTATTTCTTTATTAAATTCGAAGATAAGAACAAAACACAAAAAAACGAAGAAAAATAAAATGAATTATCATATGTATCTTTCACGTAGATAGATGAATAAGTTCATTTATTTAGTTCTACGTTCCTTGGACTTATTCTATATACTCACTTAGATACTTAGATCTCTAAATAAGAATTTTAAAATAATTATTAATTAATAATAACTACGAATTCATAATAATTACAATTATTAATTATAATTAGTATAAATATAAAATATGATATTAAAAAAAAAAAAAAGAAGAATAGGTACAAATAATAAATCGAGGTACCCCATTTTATGACAACTTTCAATTTTCCCTCTATTTTTGTGCCTTTAGTAGGCCTGGTATTTCCGGCAATTGCAATGGCTTCTTTATTTCTTCATGTTCAAAAAAACAAGATTGTTTAGATCTGAGGGGACCCAATCTCATTCGTTTTTTTTTTTGAAACTTAGACTTGTAGCATAACACAGATATTTATTTCGGAAAAGAAAATATGGTAGAACATGTGATTTCCGCCGAACCTAAAGGAAAAAGCTCTTATGCCTGCAGAAAATGATCTATAGGTAACTGAATTCTAGCCAGTTTCAAATAGATCAGGATCGCTGGATGTCTAAAAATTAAAATGTAAAGTTGGTGGATCTATATGTATATCAATATGTATATTGGGATCATATGAGGGGTATGTTATTATTTTAGATCTAAACAATTTGATGAATTACTCCTAAAAGTTCCCATTAAACTAGTGCTAGTTCACATCAAACTAGTGCTAGTTGATGAAAGTGCATTCGGGAACAAAAAAAGTAAAGTCAAAATCATTTGGGATATTCTCTCAATTTCAATAAAATGCAATGCAATGGGATGGAGTATGAGTTGGCGATCAGAACGTATATGGATAGAACTTATAACGGGGTCTCGAAAACTAAGTAATTTTTGCTGGGCCCTTATCGTTTTTTTAGGTTCATTAGGATTCTTGTTGGTTGGAACTTCCAGTTTTCTTGGTAGAAATTTGATATCTTTTGTTCCGTCTCAGCAAATCGTTTTTTTTCCACAGGGGATCGTGATGTCTTTCTATGGAATCGCGGGTCTCTTTATTAGTTCCTATTTGTGGTGCACAATTTCCTGGAATGTAGGTAGTGGTTATGATCGATTCGATAGAAAGGAAGGGATAGTATGTATTTTTCGTTGGGGATTTCCTGGAAAAAATCGTCGCATATTCCTTCGATTCCATATAAAAGATATTCAATCTGTTCGAATAGAAGTTAAAGAGGGTATTTATGCTCGTCGTGTCCTTTATATGGATATCAGAGGCCGGGGGGCTATTCCGTTGACCCGTACTGATGAGAATTTGACTCCACGAGAAATTGAACAAAAAGCCGCGGAATTGGCCTATTTCTTGCGCGTACCAATTGAAGTATTTTGATTTTGAGAAAGGAACTGCGCTGAAGAACGAATGCTTTCTCGGCAGGAGGGAAAAAGGAAAGAATCCTGTTTTTTCTATAACTAAGTGATACTTTAGATGTAGCTAAACCATATCTTGTAAATTATTTTCTTTTTGTTAATCGACCTTTTTATCCTTTCATTTGTGTTCTTTAACTACCCAATAATAAAAATGGGTTTTCTTAAAAATGATAACAGGCCCGTTTCTGTCTTGTTTTGCCGCTCTTTTTTTTGACCATCACAATATCTTTTTCTCAATTATTCTATTCTTGACTATGGGGAATCGTTGGAATTTTTTTTCGAAATATTCTATATTTTGATAGAATAAAGGGTTCTTTCATTTCAAAATCTCAATAATATTCATTTCTGAAAGTACTTCTTGCGTCCATTCATCTAAAGGAGACATTTGTTTGGAATTTGATGAATTGAGATATCTGAGAACACTATTTTGTATTATTTATTCAGTCGAATTCGAAGTGGAGTCTTAGTCTATTTATGGATTCTTTCTAGATTCAAAACAAAATCACAAATAAAATAGATGAATAGATTTGATGCCTTGTCTAGAACTCATGTTTGAAAGAAATATTCGATCACATAAAGTCGACAAATGGAGTGGGTTAATTAAAAATTAACAGGCGAAAAATGGCAAAAAAGAAAGCATTAACTCCTCTTTTGTATCTTGCATCTATAATATTTCTGCCCTGGTGGATTTCTCTCTCATTTACTAAAAGTATGGAATCTTGGGTTATTAGTTGGGCGAATACCGGCCAATCCGAAATTTTTTTGAATGATATTCAAGAAAAAAGTATTCTAGAAAAGTTCATAGAATTAGAAGAAACCCTCTTCTTGGAAGAAATGATCAAGGAATACTCGGAGACATATCTACAAAAGCTTCTTATAGGAATCCACAAAGAAACGATCCAATTAATCAAGATACACAACGAGGATCGTATCCATACAATTTTACACTTCTCTACAAATATAATCTGTTTTGTTATTCTAAGTGGTTATTCTATTTTAGGTAATGAAGAACTTGTTATTCTTAACTCTTGGGCTCAGGAATTCCTATATAACTTAAGTGATACAGTAAAAGCCTTTTCGATTCTTTTATTAACCGATTTATGTATCGGATTTCATTCACCCCACGGGTGGGAACTAATGATCGGTTCTGTGTACAAAGATTTTGGATTTGGTCATAATGATCAAATTATATCTGGTCTTGTTTCCACTTTTCCAGTTATTCTCGATACTATTTTTAAATATTGGATTTTTCGTTATTTAAATCGTGTATCTCCATCACTTGTAGTTATTTATCATTCAATGAATGATTAATGATTGATAAATGATCCACCACCAATTAGAACGTTTCTTACTTCTTACTTTGTATTTCTACATAAGTGTTAAAAACATTCTATCCGGGGGGTTTTCATACTATTTTTAGACTACTATTTTTATTTTTTATACTATAGTATTCCAATAAAATGATTCCAATAAATAGCAGAATCGTGGATAGGAAACTATACTAGTGACCTACCCAATTTATTGTAGAAATTTTCAGACCAACGATTAGACCATGCAAACTAGAAATACTTTTTCTTGGATAAAGGAACATATTACTCGATCTATTTCCGTATCGCTGATGATATATATCATAACTCGGACATCCGTTTCAAGTGCATATCCCATTTTTGCGCAGCAGGGTTATGAAAATCCACGAGAAGCGACCGGGCGTATTGTATGTGCCAATTGTCATTTAGCTAATAAGCCTGTTGATATTGAGGTTCCACAAACAGTACTTCCTGATACTGTATTTGAAGCAGTTGTTCGAATTCCTTATGATAAGCAAGTGAAACAAGTCCTTGCTAATGGTAAGAAAGGGGGTTTGAATGTGGGGGCTGTTCTTATTTTACCGGAGGGGTTTGAATTAGCTCCTTCCGATCGTATTTCTCCCGAGATGAAAGAAAAGATAGGAAATTTATCTTTTCAGAGCTACCGCCCTAATAAAAAAAATATTCTTGTAATAGGGCCTGTCCCCGGCCAGAAATATAGTGAAATCGCCTTTCCTATTCTTTCCCCCGACCCCACTACTAAGAAAGATGCTCACTTCTTGAAATATCCTATATATGTAGGAGGAAATAGGGGAAGGGGTCAGATTTATCCCGACGGAAGCAAGAGTAACAATACAGTTTATAATGCTACAGGAGCGGGCATAGTAAGCAAAATCATACGAAAAGAAAAGGGGGGATATGAAATAACCATAACAGATCCATCGGATGGACGTCAAGTGGTTGATATTATCCCTCCAGGACCAGAAGTTCTTGTTTCAGAGGGTGAATCCATCAAATTGGATCAACCATTAACGAGTAATCCTAATGTGGGTGGATTTGGTCAGGGAGATGCAGAAATAGTACTTCAAGATCCATTACGTGTCCAAGGTCTTTTGGTCTTCTTGGCATCTGTTATTTTGGCACAAATATTTTTGGTTCTTA